CCATTCAATATTTCTTGGCCCACTATTGGCCAAACCACCTGGGCACTAGGTCCAATGTGAGTAGGATCGCTTAACCATGCTTCATAATTGGAAAAACGAGCACCGTGGAAATACATGCCACTTAGCCAAAGAAAGATGATGGAGAGTTGGCCGAAATGGGCACTAAATACTTTTCGAGAGATCTCCTCCAAATCATTAGTATGGCTATCGAAATCGTGAGCATCAGCATGTAGGTTCCAGATCCAAGTGGTAGTATCAGGCCCTTTAGCTATTGTTCTTGAGAAATGACCGGGTCTGGCCCATTGCTCGAAAGAAGTTTTTATGGGATCCCTATCTACCAAAATTTTTACTTCTGGTTCCGGCGAACGAATAATCATTGAGTCCTCCTCTTTCCGGACAACACGTACAAAGAGACTCGCCAACAGTTAAGTAATTAGTGAACCTATGAGAGATGTTTATACTTAGTTCTTTCTCTACTATCTCCCATCTATCTATTTTCTTTAGTTATTCACTAGAACAATTATGATCTGTAAGTTGATCCGGGGCAAGTGTTCGGATCTATTATGACATAGCCACGAGGCGCTCAACGGACACTTTTTAATCTTATAAAACCTTTTCAGGTATTTGAATTGACGCAAAAACAATTTTTTTGTGCAACTCAGTATATTCATATCTCAATTATAAGTTCCTAAATAGAACTACTTTATGTCTTAATTATTAAAAATTTACTCTATTCCAAATCGCGCAAGCAGTCATTAGTCATTACTAAACTAAGAGACATTCCAGTATTGATATTTAGTCATTCGAAAGCCTCTTTTATTAGTTTTATTAGTTTTAATAGGAATAAAAAAAAATAGATTCTCTACTCTATCTGTGTATCGGTTATTCCTACGAAATACCGGACGAAATAGAAAAAAACGATCTTAGAAGGGATATAATGAAATTCTTTGATTGGTTCTTTCCAGAGAACCGTTTTATTTGACTGATGGGGACAACAAACAAAACTATTTTACAAAACAATTTTATTATAACAAATAGAATTTCTTATTTTATTATAAAGAGTAAATAGAAAAATAGAAAAATTCTAAATAATACTAAAATAATACTAAATAAAATAAGAAAAGTGCTCTTATTCGAAACGCCTTGTGATCTTCAACCAATTCTGTGCTTCAATATAATTACCTGGAGTAAGCGCTATAGCTTGTTTCCAATACTCAGCGGCTTGATCGAACCAAGCCTCTGCAATTTCAGAATCTCCCTGTCGAATGGCCTGTTCTCCCCGGTCGGAATAGGCAGTTAAATTCCTTCCCTTAGAACCGTACTTGAGAGTTTCCTACTCATACGGCTCAGCAGTCAATTCTTTCGGTGTCCCATTTTTTAATCTACCATAATATATAATTATATAATTGAATGAGATTTCTCATAGATCTATCTAATTTTTTTTCTCGAGTTAACCAAAAGAGATTAATTGCATGAGTTTCAAACTTTAATTTTGATTAATAATTTAATCAGTTTTAGTTTTATCTTTTTTCCCACCTTCAGAAGAATAAAGCATAGGCATCTTCACTATCATTAGAATCTTCTAAAAGGTAACTATCTCGGTTTCATATATAAATTTCTATAGAATCCTTGAAAAAGACTTTCTTTCATAAGAAAGAAAAGACTTACTATCTTTGGGATCTGATTCTACACCGCTGCTCAATACCTTAGGGGATCGACTCTATTACATAAGTTGATTCCTAACTTTTATCTCATATCGTGACATAAGTAAGCAGTTCTTATTGTATCGGTCCAAAACCTCACTAATTGATCTTTACGGTGCTTATTCTTTCTATCAATTAGATCCTTTCTTTATCCATAGACTAAAGGATCTAGGCATACCTATTTCTTCATATTTGGACTTCTATGAAGTTTCTTTCTTTTTCTTTGCTACAGCTGATATAAATCGTTGTTTTGGACACGATAGATATGATATGTAGAAAGCCTATTTTCTAGTATTTATTAGCGGATTTGCTCTTTCTTTCCTTTTTTTCTTTCTATAGTGGAGATAGTCGCACGTAATGACAGATCACGGCCATATTATTTAAAGCTTGTGGTAAAAACGGGTTTCGTTCTAGTGCCCTAAAATAATATTCCAAAGCTTTCGTATGTTCTCCGTTCCTTGTGTGGATAAGACCTATGTTATAGAGTATATAACTTCTATCATAGGGATCAATTTCTAGTCGCATAGCTTCATAATAATTCTGTAAAGCTTCCGCATAATTTCCTTCGGATTGAGCCGACATCCGTTGCGGTCGTCTTCGATTCAAAGAATCTCCGTTCCAGAACCGTACGTGAGATTTTCATCTCATACGGCTCCTCCTTTTTTATGTGCATAATGAGAATAATACATGGAATCATCAAAAAAGATTGAAATAATTTCATTATGAACCGAACGGGGCTAGTGTTTTTACAAGAAATCTCTAACCAACCTTCCTGTAAAAGATCTTTTCTTAACATCAAGTATCTTGGTACTAGATAAAAATGATAACTCTAACAATTTCTTTGTTCTTAACACCCCTTAATTTCCGGGAATTAGTCACTTCAACAGTCTTCGATGGTTATACGGGTATCCAAAATACGAACGAGATGGATATTTGTTGTACCAACCATTCTTGTTAATCCCGATTCCGATAAAGAAAAGGTATAATTTATAACAAAGTTTTCGTATTGTTGATTCCTAGGCGTAGTGCTTCTTCCCCTATGCTGCCTATTGGTACTAGTGAAGTAGGGTTGACCTAACCCATAGGTCATAGGTGTAACCTTTCGCTCAATACTAGAATCTAAAATTGAAGCATCTGAGGCTGCATTAATCGGGGATACACGACAGAAGGAATTGTTTTATTTACAAACTTCACCTTCACAATAAGCGTAGATTTATTTCAATAATCTTTTTATTTCTCTCCCAAATAATGTATCTTTCTCCGAAGACTGAAATCGGTAAAGAAAAAAAACATCAAATCGCACCATCTCTGTAATAGGTGAATGCCTCTTTTTCTCCTGAAGTTGTCGGAATTATTCGTAATAAGATATTGGCTACAATTGAAAAGGTCTTATCAATAAAATTTCCATTTATCCGAGATCTGGGCATAGGTAGCAGTCCATTCTATAATTTCTTTTACTTACCTCTTGTGGGAAAATGATCCCACAAACAAAGAAATTGTACAGTACGAAATAACATAAAAATAAAAAAAAAAATAGATCAATTGATTCGTTCTAATTCATTGATTTAATTTGGTATAAATATTGTAAGTAAAAAGAATAACTATTGGAAAAAGATGGGAGCGCCGTCTTCGCAAGAATGAAATGAATAGATATATATCTTTTTTTAACAGTTTTTCACAAAAAAAAATCATTTTTATCCCCCCCCCTTGAAGGAAGGGTTTTTCTTTGATGAAAAGTTTTCTATATTTTTTTATAGTTAGAATTGACTGTACGTACCTATCAAAAAATCTAATATGAATGACTCACTATTCACTCGGTTTCTGGGCCATAATCATTATGTAGGAGAGATGGCCGAGTGGTTCAAGGCGTAGCATTGGAACTGCTATGTAGGCTTTTGTTTACCGAGGGTTCGAATCCCTCTCTTTCCGTACCTTTCACCTAATTCACCAATTTTATTAACAGCAATGTATCAAAGCAAATAACAATGGATACCATTATTCCAACGGTTAAGTTAGACCTTTCTTTTATTTTGATATAGATTCTTTATTCCTATGTTCCGCAGTACAGAAAATAAAATACTGGAAAGAGTAGACAACAGGGAATGAGAATCTCCCTACCGATCCGTGATCCATGAATGGGAGAAAAATCCCCGTATCAAACTCCTTACTTTGGTGGGGATTTTTGCTTAGGCGAAAAGGGAAAAATTGTCCGAACCCTTGTTTTATTGTTTTATTTTAATTAGGTTTAAGTCTGACGAGAATAATATTCTACAACCAGCAATTCATTTATTTTCAAACCGACCCATTGACTATCTATTATTTGATTGACTAATCCTTTATATTGGAATGGTTGAAGGGTCAAATGTTTTGGCAATTCCTCGCGGGGGGGTGAATCAAGATAATTTTGAATCAGAGCTCTAGATTTTTGTTCATCCCTCGCTGTAATAATATCGTGGGGTTTGCAGCGATAACTTGGTATATCTACTATACGACCATTAACTAAAATATGTCTATGGTTAACTAATTGGCGGGCTTGGGGAATAGTTGAAGCCATACCCAATCGAAAAAGGATGTTATCCAAACGCATTTCAAGTAATTGTAGTAAAACCTGACCTGTTGACCCTTTGGCTTTTCCGGCAATACGAACGTATTTAAGTAATTGTCGTTCTGTAAGACCATAATGAAAACGCAATTTTTGTTTTTCTTCTAAACGAATACGATATTGAGATTTTTTACTGGAACGTGATTGGTTTCTAAGATCGCTTCCGGCTTTAGGCCTTTTACTAGTTAGTCCCGGTAAAGCCCCCAGACGGCGTATTTTTTTGAAACGAGGCCCTCTGTAACGCGACATAAAGACTCCTTATTTTATTGAAATTTCATAAATTAAAACTAAACTAAATGATAATAAATAAAGCGAAATCTACTAAAGTATTGTACCACAAAGAATAATTAGATGAATTGTATAAATATCCGGACCTTATTGTATTTGTATATGTCTAAAAAAAAAACTAAAGATTCTTTTCTTGATTTGTTATACCGAGATCGAGCTCCTCTAATTTATAATTGTAGGTTCCTACGACACGGTAGATCGGTGACTCTTGGAAAAAAGGGGAAAGAAGCCTTTTCAATATTCTTTGATTTCACATTATCAATTATGTTATGTAAAAAATCAAACAAATAAAGAAAAGCCTGCTATCGGAATCGAACCGATGACCATCGCATTACAAATGCGATGCTCTAACCTCTGAGCTAAGCGGGCTCACATAACAAAAATTGTACACATATAGGAATTTAGTA